TTTTAAGTTCCTCAATTTGTTCGCCAAAAACGGTCCTAAAAGAATTTTTAGGGATAAAACAATAAACATGATATATGATTGGTCCTATAATCGTGGTTACATAGATACTTTTTATGCACGATTTTTAACTAAAGGTATAAGAGAATTAGTAGAATTTACTCTGTTTTTTGATAGACGAGTAATTGATGGAATTACCAATGGGGTCGGTGTTATGAGTTTCTTTATAGCAGAATGTATCAAATATGTAGGAGGCGGCCGTATCTCTTCTTATCTCTTAGTTTATTTATTTTATGTATTAATATTCATTTTTATTAATTTACTATTTATTAACATTAACTCTTTCTAATATTTAATAGAAAAATTCCTATTTTATTTCATATGAATTTTATTTCATATGATATGAATTTTCATATGTTAAAAAATAATCGCAAAAATCTAAACATTTATCTAGCCAACCATAAGGTAGATCCGCTGCTACTCCTCCGATACGAAAATAATTATGCATCATTCTCATACCTGTAGCTGCTTCAAATAAATCATATATTAACTCTCTTTCTCTAAAAATATAGAAAAAAGGAGTCTGTGCACCAATATCCGCCATAAAAGGGCCAAGCCATAACAGATGAGAAGCTATACGACTCAACTCTAACATAATTACTCTGAGATAGCTGGCTCTTTTAGGTACTTGAATATTTCCAATATGTTCTGGCCCATTTACTGTTATTGCTTCTGCGAACATAGTAGCTAAATAATCCCAACGTGTTACATAAGGCAAATATTGTATAATTGTTCGGTTTTCCGCAATTTTTTCCATTCCTCTGTGTAAATAACCTAATATTGGCTCACAGTCAATAACATCTTCACCGTCTAGAGTAAGGATGAGTCGAAGAACACCATGCATTGATGGGTGATGGGGGCCCATATTGACTATCATAAAATCTTTTCTTTTAGCTGGTACATTCATAGTGATTTCCTCGATTCATTTTTCTATGAATTGCTGAAGACGAAAAGAAATTCATCAAAATTCAAGATCGAATAAATCAAATAATTAAATTTCAAATTAGCGAGTTTTTGACTTCCGAATATTCAACTGGCTAATTAATTTTTTATAACGTACTTCGTTTTTCTTTTCCAAATAAGATAGTAGTCGTCGGCGTTTTTCTAGAATTTTCCGCAAACCTCTTTGAGATAAATAGTCTTTTCTATGCAATTCCAAATGTGAAGTAAGTCTTCGTATCTTATTAGTAAAGCTTACTATTTGAAATTCAACGGATCCCGGGTTTTTTTCTTTGTTTTCTTGTGAAATAAAGATGAGTGAATTTTTTACCATAAAATGAAATCCTCCTCCTACCGCCCATTTTGAAAATAGTTTTATTGATCAGGAATAATAACAAAAAATGGAATAAGAATAAAAAATAAGAATGTCAATTCATTTTTCTTTTTATACACAAAAATCTTCAATTCGTTAGCAATTCCGAATTTTGTCAAATAGAATTTCTTATTAATTAATACAATTTTTTTTTTCTTTTTTTTTTTTAGTTGGCTAGAAATAAAAAAGGATAGTATATCTCTTCACTTACAAAAGAGAAAATTTTGTATCTCAAAGTCAATTCCATGGCTTCCTTTCTAGATATAATTGATAGGCAATCGAATTCCAGGTATCAGAATAGAATATAGAATGGAAAACAAGGAATGTGTCTATATCCTTGTTTTCCATTCTATATTAGATCAGATATGCTATAGAATATATATATATGACAAACGTACCTTTATTTAATTTTCAATTGTGGATATATACGTATCCTTAACATACTGAACCGACTGGCATTATTTGTATTAAACCAAAAGCGGTTCATACAAGCTAAATCTTCGAGTCGAAAATTGGGCCAAAGAAAAAGTTTGAATTGAAGTAGTTTCTTTTTCTCTCTATCAAAATATTTACTTTTTTCTATAATGTGAAAGCGGCTTTTGAAAAGTTCTGTATTCATATGAATATCATTTTCTTTTTTTGAATTTAAAGAGATTAGAATTCTCAACTCTCTACGACTTTTAGTGGATAAAAGATTTTCAGGAACAAGGAAATCATTTTTCTTTCTAAATCCAATTAGACTTTGAAGTCTTTCAATAGATTTGATCCAATTTTCTTTATTAATATAGCTTTTTTCTCCGCATCGTTGATTAATTTGTTGTTTGCTCTTATGAACCAATAAAATAGCTATGGTTTGATACATAAGAAATTTTCCATTAATCTTACTATTTTTTATTTGCGACATACGCGGAGTCTGGATAGTCAATCTTCCTCTTTTCATCAATTTTATACTTCCCATTTGAGGACTCGTTTTCCAATTAACCGGCAAAATATCCAGACTCAATTCTGTTCGTCGAATAAAGGATATAATCCATTTATTTTTCTTTGTTTTTTTCTTTTGAAACAGGGTGTTATTTTTCATCAGGTAATTATATGTTTGGATATTCCACGAAATTTTTTCGTCTATATCTGCAATATCCATCGGTCTGAATTGCTCGCGATCTACACAATCTAGTTTCGCAAAATATTTGTTTTTATTTGTGAGAATTGATTTAAGATCCACTAGTTCCTTAGATTGATTTTTTTCCTTAGATTGATTTTCATAAAAATACAAATAAAGAAAATTTGGTTTTTTTCTTCCATTAAAATTTAAAAGAAGTAATTGGATTGGTATTACCCACGGTCTTCTGTTATATGCGTTGTAAAGTTTCTCGAATTTTGGAAAAAAGAACCCCAATTCAAAATTTGATACGAGACAGTGTTGTATTTCCTCATTCATTCCCATCCAATCTAATTCAGGTGGGACTCGTTTATATTTAGATTTGTAAATCGTAGGAAAAAAAAGATGTTTGTTATCTTCTTTCTCAATTATTTCATATTTATTACTCTTACTCTCAGTTTCAGTATTTATTTTTTTTTTTACAATATTAATCCAGAATTCCATTTCTTCTTTGTTTCTAAGACAAAAATGGAAAATTCTCCAATCAAAATATTTTCTCTTCTGTCTTTTCTCCATCTCCATATCGAAAAAAGCCTCTGATTCTAGATAATCGGCAAGATTCTCTGATTTTATATAATCGGCAGGAATCCCTGAATCTATATAATCGGGAACCTCCTCTGATTCTAGATAATCGGGAATCTCCTCTGATTCTAGATAATCGGGAATCTCCTCTGATTCTAGATAATCGGCAAGATTCTCTGGTTCTAGATAATCGGTAGAATTCCATGATTCTGGATAATTCTTGAAATTAGAGTTAGGTATACCTAGCAAAGGTGTACCTCTTAAGATATGAAAGAATTCCCTTTTCATTTTCATTTTATCGGTTTTGTAATTAAAACCAATTTTTTCCTTATCGCCGCGATAATTAATGGATTTATGTGATAAAAGATTATATCTGTTGTGTTTTTTATAATTATCTTTTACTTTCGGTAATAAATCGAATTCAGAGAAATTCGATTTGTTTAAATCTTTATTTTTAACTGTGCGCTGTTGATTGACTCGATTTCGCCATTCTTGTAGTCTTAATTCAGACCATTTAATCTGAAAGAAATTGGATTTATATGGATAATGGCTCCTTAACCAGTTTTTCCATTGATTCATTACAGAATCTCTAAAGTTTATATCTTTTAATTTAGACGGAAATAACCCTTCCAAAAAATCGTTTATTTCATTTTTGTATAAGTTACTAGTTTGTATTTTTGCTAATTTGTAAAATACATATGCTTGTGACAAGGAGGTTACATCATAAAAAATCTTTAAATTCCTATTACTAGTTTTAATCTTTTCTAGAAAAGAAATAAAATGAATTGTATTTTTATTTGTTTTATCAATTTTTTTATTATTTTTTTTCTTATTTTCTTTTTCTTTATTATTGTAGATGTATTTATTAATAAAGATGTATTTATTAATAATTTTTTGAATAATTTTGCTTGTTGAAATAATTTTTCTTGTTAATTCAAGAAAAACCTGTATACGGATCCTCACAATCTTAGTGATAGTTAAAAGTCTATCGATATATATCCTTTCAATCCAAATTCTTATAAAAAAATGTGATTTGCGCATTAATCGAACATTTTTTTTTTTTAATATATGTAAAATTGATTGAAATTTTTGAATATTATAATGTAGTTTGTTAGGGCTAATATTTCTCTCTGAATTTAGAAATCTTTTTTCCTTTTCTTCTTCTTTTTTCAATTTTTCTATTTGATTTCTGATTGTCTTTGTTCTGTTACTCAAATTTTTCAGGGTTCTTTCTGCTACTGTTAGTGAATGATTTATCAAATCCATAGATCCAATTGGAGTGGATATTTTGTCAATCGCCAAATTCTTGATTATCAAATCTTTTTCGGTTTGAGTTTCATTCAATCCATATACTTCTTCTATAAATCCAATTTGACTCTTTTGATTTCTTCTTGGTTTTGAAAATTTCGTTTTTATTTTGTTTAAAAATAAAATGCTTTGGATGAACCAGTTGTTTCTTCTTTCTTCTGAAAAATTTAGAAATACGTTTCTTCTCTCTTTTAAAATTGTTATAACTAGAAAACTCTTTTTTTGCCATTTTCGAATTTTTTTTTTTAGTTGGTTAAAAATTTTTTTTGTAAACCCCTTTTCAAAAAAGTCAGTTGCTGATCGTGGAGGACCAAAAGGGATTTCAGTTTCCAATCCAAAAACTGTTAAATAACAAGAATTAAAAGGATCTTTCCTTTTACTTTGATTTGGATTTGGATTTTTCTTTTTGATTTGATCTTTATGTTTTTGGAGGAATTTTGGTTTAGGTTTAGATCTATGCCAAGGTTTTAGACGAAAGGGAAATAGGATTTGTATTTGAAGACCTTCGTCTAACCATTCTTTCGGCAATTTTGTTTCTGATACTGCAGTTCCATCATAAGTGCATAAAAAATGTCTTTCTCTTTTCCAATCTTGTAAATCCTTCGACCATTCGGGAGTTTGGAATAAGAGGATCCGAATGATGTTTTTAGCTATTATTAATGAAGGTACTAGAATATATTTTCTAAAATTCGATTGGAATAATAAAATAAAAGTTCTGCTTATTTGATTTATCAAATCGCTTTCCCACTCTTCGATTGTTTGTAGTCGTTCGTCTTCTGCGAAGTCTTCTTTTAGTCGGGTTCCTTCCTCTTCTAGTTTTTCTCTTTCTTCTTCTTTTTTTCTTTGTTTAATTGCTTCTTCTTTCTTTTCCTTTCTCTCCCTTTCTTTTGTTTTTTTCTCTGTAGTGTTTTTCTCTGTATAAGTCAAACCTATCATTTTGAATCCTACTTTTTTATTTAGAAACGTGATTTTTATCTGATCGGAAATATAATAAAAAATGGAAAAAAGGAAAGAAAGAAGATCTTCTGTTCTCTCTAAAAAGAGAAGACTATGAAAATGCACTTGATAGAATGGATAAAGAGACGATTTGCGCCTTTTCACTAGCGTCGAGTTTGCTGGTATAGATCGATCCGAGTAGAAGAACAGGGCATCTGGATATTCTAGTACAGATATTGACTCTTTGCCACGAAGAATTTCCCCTGTATAAATTATTTTTTCATCATCACTATTGACAAAAATATCTGTACGTTTGCTTCTTCGTACCAAAGATGGAGGATTCCGTATTTCGATTTCTTCGCGCTCTTTTGGTTCCAAGTTTCTTATTACGGTATTTTTGTTTCTAATTTTTGCATCTACTATTACTTCAGCGAATAAAGAGTTTAAAATTTGTATTCGATCTTCTAAATCGATTTTTTCTTCTTTGTGATCTGGAAATAAAGGGAGCCCTTTAAAAATGAAATTTGATAGTGATTTTCCAGCAAATTCAAATTCATTAATTAAGTTAAAAGAAAATTCATTAACTAAGTTAAAAAAATAAGCAATTTTTATTGAGAATGATTTTCTATTAAATGTATCTATTTTTGGTTCAAATTCTTGATCAAATTCTTGATAATCAAATTCTTGATAATTAGTAGTAAGAAGGATAAGATGAATTTTATTTGTCCAAAGCATCCCTGTAGAATTTTTTATAAGAATTTCTTTTTTATTTCGAATTGAGGGTGAAAAAAGAAATTGGACTCTTCCACGAGAGGGCCCGCTCAATAAAGGATCCAATATTTTAGGTAAATATTTTTTTTTAGTTTTATCATTACATAACCTAGTTCTTTTCTCAAGTATATTCAGAATAGGATATCCTTTATCTAGATTTTTTACTCTATTTAAAAACTCATTACTTAGGGTTTTCTTTCTTTGTTCATTGTTAGACTTCCAATGATTATACAATTCAGTAGAGGTGAGTTTTTCTGTTGTCAATAAAGATATTTTTCTTTGTATCATTTCCAAAAAAGTTGACAAACTAGATGGATACGTAAAAGATATTCTTTCCTTTCCATCACTTCGACATGTATGAAAAAAAAATTCTGACATCCTATTTTGTATAGGATCTCTCAATTCAACTGTAAATCGATCTGTTTTTACAGCTTGAAATGGGCGATTCCAGCGTTGAAAATCGAAAAGAGTAGTTGCAAGAGGTTCTTCCAAACCGAAGATATTTTTATCTTTTATTTCGAATTTCCAATTTTCTTGATTCCCATCTAGATCAAAAGTTTCATAAACGGGTCTCTTTTTATAGCATGTCTCTTTAACGTGAAAATGGAATTCATCCTTTATTTTTTTCTTTCCATTCACTAGAATCTCTTCTTCGTCGATTTGATCCTCTTCCCCGTCCGAAGGAATGGAATAAGAAGCTTCTTCTTCGGCTTCTTCTTCGTCTTCCTGTGTTGTTTCTACATCTCTTTCTTCCTCCCCTAAGGTGTCTCCCAGTTTCTTAGTAAAAAAGAATAAGGGTTTTCTGCCTGCAAAGTAGAGGAAGGTAAGAAATAAGAGAATAGTAAAGATTCGATCCATATAATTTCTCAATTCTGCCCAAAGGTACTTATTAGATCTAGATCGAATGAACATATTCCGTCTAAGACGAAGAGGATTATTTTGCTGTATCCAGACTAATATAAATCCAACCCATTTCATGAATAAAATGTGACCAATTAACCAAGCAACAAAACTACTTGTTACAAATAACATCTTGTTGTTGCATCGAAACATATAAATGTTGGCTAATCTGACTACCATTGAACTTGGTAAAAGAAAATGGTTCAATAATGGAGAAATGAAATTATTCAGGAATACACATTGAATGATAAGATTACGCATTGAATTTCTGGCAGTAGATCCATAATCAAAATAAAAATAGTCTTCGTTACTGTTCCAGTAGAAATGAAACACAAAATACGCTAGAGCTAGGACAGTTATTGTATGAGATCTACCCAATGCTAGATGCAGAGGCGCATAATAGGTCGATATGAATATCACGAGCTGTCCCATAATAAAACCTGTTGTTGCTGATACCTTCTTCTCGGTTCCTTCTTCTTCTCCTTCTTCTAGAAACCAAGTTCGGAGAAGCAAGAGATAAGAGGGCCCCATGGGG